TCTAAAAAAAGTCGAAAAAAATCCAATGAATTTAAAACTTATTTTTTGGTAAATCGATTGTGAAATGCTTTTCTAGAATGCCCAATATCTGTTTTACATCTTCGATGCGAAAATGTTCCATTTTCATAAGATTTTCTCGACTGTTATTCAAAAGGTCCAATAATTATAATGTATATATTGGACCTTTTGAGGCAATTATAGATCTTAGGAGACAATTCTGATTGGTCAATAAAAATAGATTTCAATGCTATTTTTTTTTTCTTAGTTTAGCCAATTTATCATGAAAGGTAAGGGGGGTTAAAGGAACCGTGTGTTGATTGTCCTCTAAATGTAAATTTTCTTCTTCTGTATGTAAAAAAGGAATAAATAAATCAATCAAATTCCGGGAGGCTTCATGAAGTGCTTCTTTAGGAGTTAAACTTCCGTTTGTCCATATTTCGAGAAAGAGTATTTCTTGTTTCTCATTCCCATTCCCATAAGAATGAATACTATGATTCGCATTTCGAACAGGCATGAATACAGCATCTATGGGATAACTTCCATCTTGAAAATGATTTGGCGTTTTTATAAGATATCCACGATTCCTCTCGATTTGTAATCCAATACAAAAATCAATTGGTTCCGTCAAGCTAACTATATGCTGTGTATTATCAATGATTTCGACATAGGGCGGTGAGATGATATCTTGAGCAGTTACATATCCGGGACCCCTGACACAAATGGACGCATCGCAAGTTCCATATAGATTACTTCTCAATACAATTTCTTTCAAATTCATTAAAATTTCATGTACTGATTCTTGAATACCCACTATGGTAGAATATTCATGTGGTATTTTCTCAGATTTTGCGCGTGTGATGCATGTTCCTTCTATTTCTCCAAGCAAAGCTCTTCGCATCGCAATGCCTATTGTGTCAGCTTGACCTTTCATAAGTGGAGACAGAATAAAGCGTCCATAATAAAGACGCTTACTGTCTGCTCTTGATTCAACGCACTTCCACTCTAGTGTCCGAGTAGATACTGTTACTTTCTCTTGAACCATAGTAATATTATTTGATCAGATCGTTGAATCATTTATTTCTCTTGTTTCTCTTGAAATCTCTTCAATGTTTATTTCTATACACGTCTTCTTTTCGGAGGTCTACAGCCATTATGTGGGAGGGGGGTTACATCACGTATGAAAGTTAATAGTATACCGCTTCTGCGAATAGCTCGTAATGCTGCGTCTCTTCCGAGACCAGGACCCTTTATCATGACGTTGGCTCGTTTCATACCTTGATCTACTACTGTACGAATCGCATTTCCTGCTATGGTTTGAGCAGCAAACGGTGTCCCTCTTCTTCTACCTCTGAATCCACAAGTACCGGCAGAGGACCAAGAAACTACTTGACCCCGTATATCTGTAACAGTCACAATGGTATTATGGAAACTTGCTTGAACATGAATAACTCCCTTTGGTATTCGGCGTGTACTCTTACGTGAACCAAAACGTCCCTTCCTACGTGAACCAATTCTCGGTATAGCTTTTGCCATATTTTATCATCTCATAAATATAAGTCAGAAATTTATGGATATATCCATTTTATGTCAAAACAGATCCTCGTTTTATTTGTACATCGGTTTTTTTAACGAATATGATTATCCTTGTCGTTGTTTATGTCTTGGGTTGGAACAAATTACTATAATTCGTCCCCGCCTACGGATTAGTCGACATTTATCACAAATTTTACGAACAGAAGCTCTTATTTTCATATTTGCCATTCTTTAACTTAACTCTGAATCTACTTCTTGGAAGAAAATAAGTTTCTTGAAACTTTTCATCTCAAATCGTATTCCCACGAAAGAAATGTGAAAGTTGAAAAAAAAACACCTAATCTTTCGAGTCCTTGTTGCGAAGCCGATAAATTATACGCCCTCTGGTTGAATCATAACGACTTACTTCAACTTGGACTCTATCGCCTGGAAGTATCCGTATAAAACTACGTCGGATCTTTCCTGAAATATAACCTATAATCAGATCTCCATTATCTAAATGAACTCGGAACATACCATTTGGAAGTGATTCCGTAATTAAGCCCTCATGAATACGTTTTGGTTCTTTTTGACTCATTTCCTCCTCCTTGAGGTATTAACAAATAGGGGAGGGGCGATATTTGACAACCCGCCCCCCTTTTTTTTTTCATAAATAGGAAGTTTCAAATCCAATTCGGATATTACAAGGATTACCATATATAACACAAAATTTCTCCGCCGATTCTTTCTAGTCGAGCCTCTCGGTCTGTCATTATACCTCGAGAAGTAGAAAGAATTACAACCCCCATCCCGCCTAAAATTCTAGGAATTCGTTGATAGTTAGAATAGATTCGTAGACCGGGTCGACTGATCCGTTTTAAATTGAAAACGTTTCTCTTTCTATAAGGCTTTTGCCTATTCCTCCTATGTCGTAGGGTTAAAACCAAAAAAGATTTGCTGTTTTCTTGATGTTTTCTCGCATTTTCGATAAAACCTTCTCGTAAAAGTATTTTAACAATATTTTCAGTGATATTGGTAGATGCTATTCGAACCACTCTTTTTCTATCCATATCAGCATTTCTTATAGAGGTTATTATGTCAGCAATAGTATCCTTACCCATGATGAATTAATTTTTTTTCCTCAAAATTTGGATATAATCAACATGTTTTTCTTGTTTTTTTTTTTTTTTTGATAAATATGAATGATTAAAGGTATATGCGTGAGACACAATCTACTAATGAATCTGAATCTATTTCTGAATCTATTTCTTTCAAATACCCTACTATAACCATATCATGGTCTCGTTTTATAATACCTCGGGAGCTAATGAAACTATTTTAGTAAAATTTAGCTGTCTCAACTCCCCGGCAATCGCACCAAAAACCCGAGTTCCCTTTGGATTTCCTTCTTGATCAATGAGGACTGCAGCATTGTCATCATATCGTATTATCATACCGCTGTCACGTTTGAGTTCTTTACAAGTACGTACAATTACAGCTCTGACCACTTCTGATCTTTCTAGGGGCATCCTTGGCACTGCTTCTTTAATCACAGCAACAATAACGTCACCAATATGAGCATATCGGCGATTGCTAGCTCCTATGATTCGAATACACATCAATTTTCGAGCCCCGCTGTTATCCGCTACATTCAAATAGGTCTGAGGTTGAATCATATCATTTTTTTGAATCTGTTCTTTCAAGGCAAAAGGCGAAGAAAAAAAAGAAATATTGTTTGTCCAAAAAAAGAAACCTGCACTTGCTATTTTTTTTGAATCCCCAAGACAGCTATTCACCTATTTCCCTTCAGTCTATTTTTCCTTTTAGTCTATTCTTCATTTTTATCCCGAAATAATGAATTGAGCCCGTATAGGCATTTTGGACGCTGCTATTGAAATAGCCTTTCTGGCTATACTTTCTGTTACTCCACCCATTTCATAAAGTATGCGGCCCGGTTTAACAACAGCTACCCAATATTCGGGGGATCCTTTCCCCGAACCCATACGTGTTTCTGCGGATCTTACTGTAACCGGTTTGTCTGGAAATATACGTACCCATATTTTTCCACCACGACGTGCATTTCGTGTCATTGCTCGTCGACCTGCTTCTATTTGTCTCGATGTGATCCAAGTGGGTTCAAGTGCCTGAAGAGCATATTTACCGAAACAAATGTGATTACCTCGATAAGATATTCCCTTCATTCTTCCTCTATGTTGTTTACGGAATCTAGTTCTTTTAGGGTTATAGTTGATGGTTGGTTCTGAATTCCATCTCTACTACAGAACCGGACGTGAGAGTTTCTTCTCATCCAGCTCCTCGCGAATAGAATAGAAAGGATTCACAAATCTTTCATTTCAATTAAGATATATCTTGAATTTAAAATATACATGTATTTAATGAGTAATACGGCGAATCATGTATTTTACCTAATCTAGATCAAATCTATTAGTCATTTGTATATCTTGTTTGTATAGATAACTAAACATATTAATAATTATTTCTAAATTTTTTTATTTATAGATAGTATTACTTTTTATATTAGAATGTTATAATGACTCTTTACTTTGTTTTGCCCCTTAGCCTATTTGATTTTGATTGACCCAAATTTTGCAAATCAACAAAATCCAGTTTTCGCGGGCGAATATTGACTCTTTCGATCGCTATTTCATTTGTAGGGTTAGCTTATGACTTTTCCGAATAGATGAATCGGTCTCTGGTTCGTTTCGCCATCCCGATCAATGAATCATTCGAATTCGTTTTCAATAGAATCTTTTGGATTCACAGGTTCCATCGTTCCCATCGCTTCTTTCTTAATGGTTAGGTCTTAATTCTACAATGGAGCTCATAATGAAATTTGTTCTTGAGTCAACCCTCTCAGTCTTTATTGGCCCGAAGCTCTTGATTTTTTTTCGATAAGCCGATTCATTTCATTATAGATGAATCAGTATTGATGCTTTATTACATTGCCTTTTATGAGATGACTCATAGACCTTACATATTATTTATATTGGAATTATATATCATTGATAGTCTTTTTATCTCTTTCTCTCACCCTTCCCTTTATCCACACCCTTCTTCTCTATTTCGCTTTACAACTTAGAATCAAATTGATTTTTCTTTTGTTTATGCAAAAAAATGAATCAGTTGCTACAATCATATGACCAATATATCATATCTTGACTGGCTCTTTGGATCCAGATAATGTGAAGTGATGAGTTGGTTATTAGTTCTATAGTTATTAGTTTAGACTAAAGTAAGGGGTTGGTCTTTTTTTCACCCTAATCCTAAAAAACCCAACGAGTCACACACTAAGCATAGCAATTATATCAAATCATTAATTGAATTTTTATTCAACCCTATAGAATTAAGAAGAATTAAGAATGAGAATTGTTTGTTTTGGTTTTGATTGAACAGAAAAAGAAGGAAGGAACTTATTTTGTTCCAGCGATGGATAGAAGAGAAAGGTAGGGAAAGGTTTATTATTCCCCGTCTATAAATATCCAAATTTTGATGCCTAATACCCCATGGATAGTTCGAACTGTATAGGAGCAATAATCAATTTTAGCTCGAATGGTTTGTAGAGGAACCCTACCTTCTCTGATCCATACGACACGTGCAATCTCTTTTCCATTGATACGCCCTGCTATTTGTACTTGAATTCCTTTTGTACCTTCTTTTTCAGTTAATTCAATAACCTTTTTCATTGCTTTGCGAACGGAAACTCTATTCTTTAATTGGTTGGCTAGAAATTCTGCCAGAATATTAGGGTTTCCATAAGGTTTTTCAATTTCTGTGATAGCAATGTTAAGTTTTCGGTTCACCCAATGAAATTCTTTTTGTAGATTCATCTGTAATTCTTCTTGTAAATTCCTCTTTAATTTTTCAATTTCTCGCGTCTGACTTTTTATTAATAACTTTGAGAATCCCATATAGATTATGACCTGTATCAGATCGATACTTTTTTGAATCTCTATACGTCCAATTCCCTCGACGCCGGAAGCTATTCTCATATTTTTTTGTATATAATTTTTGATAGAATTTCTTATTTTTTGATCTTCTTGTAGACCTTCAGAATAATTTTTTGGTTGCGCAAACCAAAGGGAATGATGACTTTGAGTTGTACCAAGTCTGAAACCAAGTGGATTTATTTTTTGTCCCATACTCCCCCATTACTATACATATCATGATACGTCACATCTGTATACTTATTTTTCCATTTTTTCCATTTAGGTTTTTTTGACCATTCAAGAAAGTTTTTCCTTACATATTCAGGTAAGGACATATCTTTCACTGTAATAGTTATATGGCAGGTAGGTCTTTTTATCGGATAACTACGTCCTCGAGCTCGAGGTTTTAATTTCTTCACGGCAGTACCCTCGTTGACTTCAGCTTTACTAATGATTAAATTTGCTTCATTGGAACCCAGAATGTAACTAGCATTTGCTGCTGCAGAATAAACCAATTTAAAAATTGGATAACATGCTCGATAAGGCATGAGTTCTAGTATCATAAGTGTTTCTTCGTAGGAACGTCCACGAATTTGATCGATTACTCTTCGCGCTTTGTGAGCAGACATAGCTATATGTTGACCTAAAGCATATACGTCTGTTTGTTTCTTCTCGAACATAAAGTTTGCCTCCTACTAATGAATGATAAGCATGTAGATAGATATATCTAATCTATTTTTATTAATCTAAATTTTTATTAACATTTCTTAACGACGCGATCTATTATCGCTTTTCGCGTGTCCTCGGAAATTTAAAGTAGGTGCAAACTCTCCCAATTTGTGGCCTACCATACGATCTGTGATATAAATAGGCAGATGCTCCTTTCCATTATGGATAGCAATAGTATGACCGACCATTGTGGGTATAATGGTAGATGCCCGGGACCAAGTTATTATTATTTCTTTTTCTTCTTTTGTGTTAAGCTTATCCATTTTTCTTAGTAAATGATTTGCTACAAAAGGATTTTTTTTGAATGAATGTGTCACAACTTACTCCTATATTTTTTTCTTTTGTTTTGTAAAGACGAAGAACGAAATAGAATTTTCTCTCCTATTTATTACGGCGACGAAGAATCAAATTATCACTATATTTATTCCGTTTTCGACTTCTTTTTCCAAGTGCAGGATAACCCCAAGGGGTTGTGGGTTTTTTTCTACCAATTGGGGCCCTCCCTTCACCACCCCCGTGGGGATGGTCTACAGGGTTCATAACTACTCCCCTTACTACAGGACGCTTACCTAGCCAACGCTTAGATCCGGCTCTACCCAAACTTTTCTGGTTCACCCTAACATTCCCCACTTGTCCGACTGTTGCTGAGCAGTTTTTGGATATCAAACGGACCTCCCCAGAAGGTAATTTTAATGTGGCCGATTTCCCCTCTTTTGAAATCAGTTTTGCTACAGCACCCGCGGCTCTAGCTAATTGTCCACCCTTTCCAAGTGTCATTTCTATGTTATGTATGGCCGTGCCTAAGGGCATATCGGTTGAAGTAGATTCTTCTTTTTGATCAATCAAAACCCCTTCCCAAACTGTACAAGCTTCTTCCAAAGCATACGGCTTTCTGGATGTAGATAATGATATCTATACAGATGGATCTTATATATCGTATAGTGAAGTAACACATGGGTGGATATATAGGAATCTAAATCTGCCAAATCGATCATGTTATGATCTTCTACATCCTCGGTTTTCCCGTTCCGTCATCTGGCTTATGTTCTTCATGTAGCATTCAGACCGAATGACTCTATGAAATTACGTCGATACTTCCACATATTATGGGTAACATAGGAGACATCTCTATTTTTCCCCGGGGAATCTTTAGAATTCCCACTGCTTAGCTTTCAATTCGCCTCTGACCATCAAATGAAATGTGAATAACCCGTCCTCTTCTCTTTGAAAGAAGGGGCGCTTCCAGTTCTATCGGTGCTTGAAACAATTTTGTTTTCTCCATATTACTAGATCTCTAGAGTCAATAATTTTA